TTCGATGTACTGGGGGTATCTGCTTTTATAGAAGCTTTCATTTTCGTGCTTATCCTAATTCTTGGTTTAGTTTATGCATGGCGAAAAGGAGCATTGGAATGGTCTTAGTTCGTTTCCCGAATACTTGTACAATAATAAAAAAAAAAAGTAAAAAAAAACCATTGAAACAATTATGAATTCCATTAAGTTTCCCGTACTTGATCGAACAACAAAAAATTCAGTTATTTCAACTACGTTAAATGATCTTTCAAATTGGTCAAGACTTTCCAGCCTATGGCCGCTTCTTTATGGTACCAGTTGTTGTTTCATTGAATTTGCCTCATTAATAGGCTCCCGATTTGACTTTGATCGTTATGGGTTAGTACCAAGATCGAGTCCTAGACAGGCGGACCTTATTTTAACAGCAGGTACAGTAACAATGAAAATGGCTCCTTCTTTAGTGAGATTATATGAACAAATGCCTGAACCAAAGTATGTTATTGCTATGGGAGCGTGTACAATTACAGGGGGGATGTTCAGTACCGATTCTTATAGTACTGTTCGAGGAGTTGATAAGCTAATTCCTGTAGATGTCTATTTACCGGGTTGTCCACCTAAACCAGAGGCTGTTATAGACGCTATAACAAAGCTTCGTAAGAAAATCGCTAGAGAAATCTATAAGGATCGAATTAGACCTCAACAGGGTAATCGGTGTTTTACTACCAATCACAAGTTTTTTGTGGTACGCAGTCCGCATACTGGAAATTATGATCAAGAATTACTCTATCCACCATCATCTACTTCAGAGATATCTACTGAAACATTTTTTAAATACAAAAGTCCAGTATCTTCCCACGAATTAGTGAATTAGGGAGGCTTTTAGAGAATCAGAAAAAAATCTTCATAAATGAAAACTCATGGTAAATGTGAAATACTTCTTTTATATAAAAAAGGTGTGGGGGAAATAAAAAAGATGCAGGGCACTTTGTCCGTTTGGCTAGCCAAACGCGGGCTGGTTCATAGATCGTTGGGCTTCGATTACCAAGGAATAGAGACTTTACAAATAAAGCCCGAAGATTGGCATTCTATTGCTGTAATTTTATATGTATATGGTTACAATTATTTACGTTCCCAATGTGCCTATGATGTGGCACCAGGTGGCCTCTTAGCCAGTGTGTATCATCTTACGAGAATAGAATATGGTGTCAATCAAGCGGAAGAAGTCTGCATAAAAGTATTTACTCACAGGAGTAATCCTAGAATTCCATCTGTTTTCTGGGTTTGGAAAAGTACGGATTTTCAAGAACGGGAATCTTATGATATGTTAGGAATCACGTATGATAGCCATCCACGACTGAAACGGATCCTAATGCCCGAAAGTTGGATAGGGTGGCCTTTACGTAAGGATTATATTGCCCCCAATTTTTATGAAATACAAGATGCTTATTGAATGATAAAAAATGAGTCTTAGCTTCTACAACTACAGACCTTCACGGAATATTTGGAATTCGATTCGTTTTTAGATCAAACAAACAGAAGAGTTGAGGTCTCGTTCATATTATTATAGATAGCTTGATCTCCAATTTGAAAGATACTTTTTTTATTTCGTAAAAGCCGAGCCAATAGGATGAACTAAAAAAAAAGAGTTCTGCATTATGAACTTTGTATCGCGCACATAACTTAGTCAACTTTAGTTACATAACTGGGAATGAATAAATAAGATCGGAAAGCAATAAATGAAGGGGGGGGTACAATTCAATTTCTATTGTATCTAATGAATCTTAGGGTATTTATGCCCTTCAACTATAGATACTATAGATATAGACCTTTTTTTTTACTTGTTTTGTTTGATTCTTTCGAACGGAACTCATTTAACCTTTCCTTTCAAATATGTATTATGTATCAAGTATTATACATTTTTTTTTAAACGGCTGGATCCACAACATGAACAAAAAAAGAGAGGGGATAAAGGATGATTGCACTTTTTTTACTAAAGATACGTTTAATTTGAAGAATAGAAACTTATCAAAATTAATCAATCCTATGCCAAGAACCAGATTTGAACTGGTGACACGAGGATTTTCAGTCCTCTGCTCTACCAACTGAGCTATCCCGGCCATTACCGAAGTATCATCCTTATTTTACGAATGGTGACACAAGGATTTTCAGTCCTCCGCAATTAAGCTATGCCGACCATTACGGAAGTATCAGTATCATTTTAATATATGACTTGGGTCTCTGTCAATGAAAAGAAACTCAAAAGTAGTAAATTAAAAAAGTTTTGGACCGGGAATTTCTTGGATCTTATAAATAAAAGAAGACTTTCTAAGTTTGAAAATGAAAACTGATATAGATTCTAAATAATTCAAATCGATAATAACTAAAAAAAGGTAAGGTGTCAAACAGACCTTTTTGGGGAGTAGAGCTGGGGATAGAGGGACTTGAACCCTCACGATTTCAAAAGTCAACGGATTTTCATCTTACTATAAATTTCATTGTTGTCAGTATTGACATGTAAAATGGGACTCTATCTTTATTCTCGTCCGATTAATAAGTTCCACCACGGATCTATCAGACTATGAAGAGAATCATTTGATCAATGAATATTATTTCTTAAACTTCGAATTGATTCACATCATTTCGATTTTGTTTATAAAAAAATAGAAATCGAGATTCAGGTCGTCATTTTTGAGATCGTTTTGTGTTACCTATATTTAGACAATATAGGTTTTTCTCCTTCATCCTTTTTGATTTGAAGTTTTGATCGAAGGATTCCTTTATCAACACAAGGTAGTGAACTCCATTTGTTAGAACAGCTTCCATTGAGTCTCTGCACCTATCCCTTTTTTCTCGCTTTCTAAACTCCGGTTTGTTCACGTAAACCAGGATTTGGCTCAGGATTGCCCATTGTTAATTCCAGGGTTTCTCTGAATTTGAAAGTTATCACTTAGTAGGTTTCCATACCAAGGCTCAATCCAATTAAGTCCGTAGCGTCTACCAATTCCGCCATATCCCCTTTTTGATTAGGATCTCATTATGATGTCTTTCCATTTTTTCTTATGCCGAAACCTTGGGATTCATTACATTATAGATACTTATTTTATGTCTTTGTTATCTTCTTTAATTTTTTTGAGCCCCATCCATATTGATTTAGTCTAATCAACAAAGATTCTATCATTTTTGTATTTGCAATTCAATATGGTTATATATTACATAACATATATATGTTCTTCCTTTTCTCATCTTTGTCTTCAATTTTAAGAAATAGTCGAACGGTCGATTCTTTTTTTTTTTACTTTCATGACAAGAAATTTATGATTATTATTGAAACTTAGAATTCTACTTCGTAGATTTGAAATTCTAATAATTCTATACTATATAGAAAATAGAAAAAAAATAAAAAGAATCGAAAATAGAAATAAAATAAAAAGAAAAAAAAAGTATAAAATAATAATAATAGTATGAGCTTAGAACAAAAAAACAAGAATTTGAAATCAGATATCATTTAACTTAAAAAAAAAGATTTCTGATCTAATTAAGATTTTCTTATTTAGAAACTAATGAAATCAAAATTAGAAAGTCAATATACTGCTATATTCTATTAATTAAGGTTATGTTTTATTTATTTAATGATAGTCACTATTTATTTGAGCTATATTCTGTTCTAGAATATATAGAATATGATTAATTCTAAAATAGATAAGGAAAAATATTAATAGAATAGTTAATTGATACGATCTAGTAGTTTAGTGAATTTGTATGCATGGGCTATTTTAGTTGAGCCCGCTTAGCTCAGAGGTTAGAGCATCGCATTTGTAATGCGATGGTCATCGGTTCGATTCCGATAGCCGGCTTTTCCATATTGTTTCGTTTTTTTACATGATTTTTAATGTACTTTCAAACTCAAAGAAGATTGAAAAGACTTCTTTCGCCTTTTTCCAAGAGTTACTACTCCATTTATATTATGTCATATAAACTTCCATATAGGAATATATATTGGGTAAAAGAGTTCGATCTTTGCAAAATAAATCAAGAAACTAAAGGAAAATTTTTGTGATTTATTTGATTTATATATATTGTATATACAATAAAAAAAATCTGTATATTGAGAGAATATATCGTCTTACTCTTTGTATTCCAATAGTTTATTGGAGTGTATTTCACGTCATTTATCATTATCATTTAGTTCAGTTTTAATTTTATTTAATTTTGTACAATTTCAATAAAAAAAGGAGTCTTTATGTCACGTTACCGAGGGCCTCGTTTTAAAAAAATACGCCGTCTGGGGGCTTTACCGGGACTAACTAGTAAAAGGCCTAAGGCAGGAAGCGATCTTAGAAACCAATCACGCTCCGTAAAAAAATCTCAATATCGTATTCGTTTAGAAGAAAAACAAAAATTGCGTTTTCATTATGGTCTTACAGAACGCCAATTACTAAAATATGTGCGTATCGCCGGAAAAGCCAAGGGGTCAACAGGTCAAGTTTTACTACAATTACTTGAAATGCGTTTGGATAACATCCTTTTTCGATTGGGTATGTCTTTGACTATTCCTCAAGCGCGCCAATTAGTTAACCATGGACATATTTTAGTTAATGGTCGTATAGTTGATATACCAAGTTATCGCTGCAAACCCCGAGATATTATTACAGTGAAGGATGAACAAAACTCTAGAATTTTAGTTCAAAATCTTCTTGATTCATCTGCCCCTGAGGAATTGCCAAACCATCTGACTCTTCACACATTCCAATATGAAGGGTTAGTCAATCAAATAATAGATAGGAAATGCGTCGGTTTGAAAATAAATGAATTGCTTGTCGTAGAATATTACTCTCGACAGACTTAATAAACCTAACTTAAGTAAAAAAAATTACTAAAAACAAGAGTTCGGACAACTCCCCTTTGCCCTATTTTTTGATTAAAAATCAAAAGGCACAAGGTAAGGGATTTTGTCGAGGAATCTTTTTCCTATTCATTTATCATAGATTGGTAGGGAGATTTGGATCCCTTGTTTGCTCTTCCCAGCATTTTCCATGAAAGAAATTAGGAATAGATAATCTATTTCAAAATCAAAACAAGGTAGATTTTCTATCTATTCTTTTTTATTGGATTTGATACATTGTGGTCAATCACGTAAGATTGGTGAATTAGTTGAAAGTACGGAAAGAGAGGGATTCGAACCCTCGGTAAACAAAAGTCTACATAACAGTTCCAATGTTACGCCTTCAACCACTCGGCCATCTCTCCGACATCAAGATTATGACTAAGTATCTGGGTGAATAGCGAGTTATTTATCGTTTTTTAGATTATGGTTAATAGATACCTTTTTTGACCGGAAAAATTGGAAGTAGATAGAAGGTTTTTTTTATGAGTCCACTTTTATGTTAGTTCGTACTATACAATTCCTTTGTTTGTGAGAAAATTTTCTCACAAAAGAAAAGGTAAAGGAAATAAAAAGAGTTATAGAATGGATTACTACCTATGCCAAGATCGCGTATAAATGGAAATTTTATTGATAAAACCTTTACAATTGTAGCCGATATCTTATTACGAGTCATTCCGACAACTTCCGGAGAAAAAGAGGCATTTACTTATTACAGAGATGGTGCGATTTGATTATCATTATTTTTTTTGATTTCTCGCCGATTTGGAATAGAAAGAAAAACGAGTATTGAAAAAAAAAAATCTACGCTTTTGAAGGTGAAGTTTATAATATAAAAAAAACAATCCCTTCTGTCATGTATCCACGATTAATGCAGCCTTAGATGCTTCAATTGTGAATTAGAGTATTGAGCAAAAGGTTTTTACCTATGGTTCCCGTATTACAGATCAATCCTACTACACTAATACAATATACGAATAGGAGGCATAGGGGAAGAAGCACTACGCCGAGAAATCAACAACACGAAAACTTTCTTTAAAATGATTCCCTTTCTTTCTTCTTCTTCTTTGGGATTGGGACTAATTAAAATGGTTGGAACAATAAACATCCATCTCGTTCGTACTTTGGATACCCGTATAACCATTGAAGACTGTTGAAGTGACTAATTCCTGGAAATTTAGAGGCGTTGAGAACAAAGAAATTTTGAGAGTTTCCTTTTTTATTTTTATCTAGCATGAACCCACTTGGTAGTAAGAAAAGATCTTTTGCAAGAAGGTTGGCTAGGGATTTTTTGTAAAAACATTAGCCCCGCTTAGTTCATAATGACATCATAGTTTTCCATATATTATTTTCATTATGCACCTAAAGGAGGAGCCGTATGAGATGAAAATCTCACATACGGTTCTGAAACGGAGAATTCGTTAAAGCGAATGACGACCGTAACGGATGTCAGCTCAATCTGAAGGAAATTATGCGGAAGCATTACAGAATTATTATGAAGCTATGCGACTAGAAATTGACCCCTATGATCGAAGTTACATACTCTATAATATAGGCCTTATCCACACAAGTAATGGGGAACATACCAAAGCTTTAGAATATTATTTTCGGGCATTAGAACGAAACCCCTTTTTACCACAAGCTTTTAATAATATGGCTGTGATCTGTCATTACGTGCGACTATCTCCACTATAGAAAAAAAGAACGAAGCTAGTCAATGAAATACTAGAAACACAAAAAAAGGGCTTTCTACATAAGCATCGTCCAAAACGATTTTTTATCAGCTGTAGCAAATAAATAAACTTCATCAATCGAAATATGAAGTGAAGACTAGATATGCCTAAATACTTTCTTTTCTATGGATAAAAAAAGATTTAATTGATAGAGGAAGCACCGTAAAGATCAATTGGAAAGGTTTTGGACCGATACAACAAGAGCTGTTTATTTATATCATAATATGAGATAAATCTTAGGAATCTACTTATGTAATAGAGTGGATCCCCTAAGGTATTGAGCAGCGGTGTAGCATCAGATCCTAAAGACAGTAAGTCTTTTTCTTTTTTATGAAGTATGAAAAAGTCTTTTTCAAAGATTCTATATAAATTTTTATATGAAAGCGGGATAGTTACCTTTCAGAAAATTCTAATATCTAATAACAGTGGACATGCCTTTTTTTTCTGAAGGTAGGAGAAAAGATAAAACTTATTATATTAATTAATATATTAATTAAATCAAAATGAAAGTTTGAAACTCATGTAATTACTCTCTTTTGTTTAATCCAAGAAAAACAAAATATCTATAAGAAATCTCATTCAATTAGACATTCAATTAGATATAAAGTTCAAGTAGGTTAAAGTTCAAAAACTGGTACACCAAAACAAAAGAGTTGATTGTCGAGCCGTATGAGGTAGGAAACTCTCAAGTACGGTTCTCAGGGAGGGAATTGACCCGCCTATTCCGACCGTGGAGAACAGGCCATTCAACAAGGAGATTCTGAAATGGCGGAGGCTTGGTTCGCTCAAGCCGCTGAGTATTGGAAACAGGCTATAACGCTTACTCCTGGTAATTATATTGAAGCACAGAATTGGTTGACGATCACGAGGCGCTTCGAATAAGAACTTTCCCTTTGTTTCTTTTTT